GACAAAAAGGGAAGTGACTTGGACAAAAAGAGAAGTGACTTGGACAAATCTTGTTTGTCGATAGCCTCGGACCAATCAATCGAATATTGATTAATACGGAATCGATCGAACACTACTTGAAAACGCTTCTTCTGTTCAGAAACGAAATCTTCCAAATGTTCCTGGAAATTCTTGCTCCCATTGGACCATTTGTATCTATATGCATCAGGATCCCGATTCATGGATCTCTCGGTTCGAGAAATAAGAGGATCAAACCATTTCTTCTGACTCTTTTTCAAATTCGATAAATGTTGGTTGATCGTATATTTCATTACAGTTATATGATTCAGAGTATCATTTCCTATTTGATCCCTTTGAATTCCATATTCGAAGTTGCGATCGGATCTATTCATTAAAAAGAATCGATTCGATACATTTCTTATGTACCCGTAGGTGCTATATTGGATTTGAATCAGATTTCGGATCAATCTATATTGATTGACTGCCTCCATTATGTTGTTGCTAGCAAATACCGCTGTTTTTAGTTTTGGATCTTCCAAATCATTCCCGCAGTGGATCCAGACCGATTTTTTTCTGATCCTTCGATAAAAAGATTCATTCTCTTCATAAAAAAGAGGAGGTAGAACCAATAAAGATTTCTTTTTCGATTCATCTCTGGAGTTGAATACCTCATTCAAGAATTTTTTTTGATCCAACCCGTAGGAATCAATAGAAAAGGCAAATCCCCTATGATACACCAGATCCGGCTCGGTTATTGATAGAGTGAATAGATCTGCCATTTCTTGAAATCTCTCTTCTGATTCAAAATCGTGGTGTAACGTGTATCCCCCTTTGTTCCGGTCATGGAATAGATGAAATAAATCAAAAAATGGATTCTTGTTCAAGAATGAAATCTTATTGGAACTGTCCATATCCGATTCATCCTTCGGAACCATATCACATCCCGGATCTGATGAAATAGGATGAATTGAGACGGTTTTTTGTAAATACGTAATTATCTTGAATATATCAACCATTTCTTTATTTTCCGATCGCCTGGAAGGGACAAAAGAAACATCTTGTTTTTTCTTCCAAAATCTCTGATCTCTAGTGGACCTCTCAGTAGGATTCGAACCCAGATGAAGTTCTGACCATCTGTCAGAGAAAAAAGAACGAATTGATCTTGTAGGATTCCCAAGAAATTCTTCGATTTCTTCCGGAAGCAGATGATTATTCATCTGCTTCTCACGTTCCGTGAATAGCCGGGACATTGAGGAAGATCCAAAAAGGCATTTCGGGAATCGATCTGATTCTATCTCTGTTCGTTCCGTTTGAAGAAAGGAAGGATCCCAAAGAATCGATCTTTCTTTTAGTTGCTGAATCTCTGTTTGATCGATCAATGTGTGATATTCTGAATCCTCATTTCTAATGGAATCGAAATGATCTATGGATTGATCAGAAGATCCTTTCAATTGGCTAGAATCCTTTACTTGAACGAAAATAGATCTTGTGGAATCATATTGAATATTTGACAATACATTCCGTACCTTGCTAAAAAACCGATCCTTGTTTCCCAACCACACATTGTCTAACCAAATCAAATTCTCTCTCGATACGTTCCTCAAAAAATCCAATTCGTGCTGATTCTTCCCCCAACTAACGAAGAGATCTTGGCGGAATTGCCACATATGAAATTGAGCACAATTTTGCAAAGAAATACCCCACTTGTTTCTCGAGAAGAGATGGGAAACATGCTCAATATCATTTGATTGAATAGTTGCCTCAGCTCCTTGCTGTTTGAAGAAACCCTTCCCTTCAATTGGTCTTTTTTCACGAAAAGCAGACATGAGATAACAAATCAAGTCTTTCCCTAAGATTTCGAATAGCTGTCCCGAATTCAAGTTGATTATGTTTCGCTTCTTCCTCGGAGAAAGACGATCAAACAATTCCCAATCATGGTCCTTGCGGATCGGATCATCCATATAGGATAAAAAAGGAAACTCCAGATATTTGCTATCTTTCTCTTTGAATGAGATCTCAATTCCAGCTACGGTTTCATTAGATATCTTACAACTAAAATCCCTCTTTTTTCCGATCCGGTTCCTCCACCATCGCGAACTCCGCATGATACACTTTTTATTTATTGGGAGAACCCAAGTAATCTCTTGCGGATCCATGAAACAACTCTCAGAAATCTTTTTCCCTTTTGGAAGATACAGGAGCGAAACAATCAACCTATTGATATTGGAAGACCAAAAAGATTCTTCCAATGTCTCATTTCTGGGTCCAATGGAATTCATAGGTATAGGAAGAAGCCCCATCAAATAGAGATTTTTTCTTTCGACCATCTTTCGATTGTTAATACGAGATATAAGGACCGCTACTACAAGCAGTACTACACCTTTGATCGTGAAATATCGATTGCTTGTTGAACCCTGTGAATCACGTGAAAGTAGGATACTCCAAATTCGGGGGTCAAAGAGTTTCATAAAACGTTCTTGGTGGAAAAAAATGTGAGTGA